TCAAATCCAGCTCGGCCCAATAATTCGCCAATCCACCATGAGATTGTATAACCCCCTCCCATCCCATACGAAGATAAAAAAGAAGATAATTTTCTGCTATATCCCTTATTTCACTGGGATTGTAGTTCAATTGGTTAGAGCACCGCCCTGTCAAGGCGGAAGCTGCGGGTTCGAGCCCCGCCAGTCCCGACGGATCCAATAAATGCATAAATTCATTTTTTCCTTTCTATGAACTAGTAAAGGGTGTCGGGGGACATACTCTCATTTCCAAATCAAAGGGGAGTCTTTATTTCTTTTTTCTTTACTATTTTTCTTTATTGTTTGTTTAAGTTTCTAACTAGGTGATTAATCGAAGTGGAGGGGCAACCCGACGATCCTTCATCAGATGATTGTCCAAGGAAAACCCAGGGTAGAAAACAAAGAAACCGATGTTAAATAAATAAATTTTCGATTGATTGGGCCAGGAATCCAAATTTGGATTCGGTATGGATAAAAGAACTTCCTATGTTATACTAATCAAGTCTCGACGACGAATTGATTTGATAGATCAGATATTGTTATTCGTGATATTGATCCGATTCAAGATCATCGGGAGGTAATTCATTCATTGAATTTACAGACGAAAAATTTATCGTCTCTAGGGGATTAAATCCCGAGTTATTGCGAAGTAAAAAAACCAATGAGATTATGGAAGTAAATATTCTTGCATTTATTGCTACTGCACTATTCATTCTAGTTCCTACCACCTTTCTACTTATCATTTACGTAAAAACAGTCAGTCAAAAGGATTAATTCAATTGCATTTTCAAATTAATTTGAATGAAACTTTTCTTCTGAGTTTTGATCCAAAATTGACGAAGTCAAATGAAAAGGATTCCAATTTCACGTCTTAACTTAAATAAAATGAGCGGACTAGAATCGGAAGTATTTTAAGAGAGAGATGGGATGGCAAGAAAGAAATAGATGAATCCTTCTGCCATCCCATCTCTCTCTTAGTCTAGAAACTTAGTCTCTAAAGTTGTAATCTAGAATAAAATAAGGATAAAGGCTTAAGTTTCTATCGATCAATCTACAATATTCTCTTCTAGAGATGTATAGATGTGGAAATGAATTCCTTATATTGTAAGGAATTGACATAACATCCAATTTGAGAAATCTATTTACTCCGATCAACCGGCAATAGAAATAATTCTTATCTTAGGATTCGAATTCCTTTCAATAAGGAAGAGGAAACCTCACCGATTTTTAACACCCAAACCATGAGATGAACTAAGTCGATAAAGCATAAACGCCTTTCTCAAATTATGGTAAATGCCCAATATGTGATTCGTCCGAGGTCATTGTCTCTTGTTAGACAACCACAACCTCTATATCATTTCTCATAGAAAGTGTGTATACGCTTAACAAAATGACTTCTTCTTTGAACAGCAAAGGGGGAAAGAAATCAAAAAAGGTCTGGTCTTCCTCACTATCTATCTATAAAGGTTCTTATAAAGATAGTAAGAACCCATTCCACAGAGAATTTCGGAAGAATTTTAGTGAATCCCTTTCTTTTCGAAATACAAACACGGGAATCGCTGAAATATCCCTTTGATTGAAAGAGTCTGATTCACATCATAGATTACCCCATTGGGTTCCAGTGGGATTCGAAGATTTCTATTTGAACGGGTTCAAAACGCGTTGTAGAACGATTAATAAAACAATTGATACGGTTTTGATTCTTCAACTCAGTTAGTAGTGCTTCTAAAGTCCACTTCTTCCCCACACTACGAGTGAAAGGGAAAATGTAAAGACTACCATTAAAGCAGCCCAAGCGAGACTTACTATATCCATGTGAATTATGCCCCTTATCTCTATAAATATGAAGGAATTATTCCATTAGTCCTCATTAATATTAATAAAATTATATAATATAATAGTGGAATCAATGGTGCAGAGTCAAAAGGGGATTCTGACCGAACACTATACACTATTGAGAAACCAATCCCCAAAATCGATTATGATTTCGAATTGGAAAAGATTAAACACAAGTAAAATACGTGGTAATATCCTAAAGGGAATGAGAACATGCAGGAATAATAAGGTCTATTTTTTTTTGTTAACCTTCGTAAGTCAGGGAGAAATCACTAAAAAGGAGAAATCGCTATCTAATACAGACCGGACCTCTATTTCTCCATTTGATCTATTCCGTACCTCCTTTCCCGGTTGTCACCGTGAAACGGGGTAGGGCTTGCTGAAAAGGGAGTCTTTCTTTTTGCCCCTTTTTCTTTTTTCTATAAAAGTCAATTATCCGTTCAAGGAAATCGTGAAGTCTTAATAACCCTTCTACCCCTGGATTCGAATATTTCCTTGAATCCTAGACACAAACGAGGATTTCCAATCTTTGCTTTTCGAAAAACCTTCAGACCAAATCAAACAAAGCACCAACGGTCTGTCCGCTTCTACCGGGGAAGAATTCTGCGAATTCTATCAGCAGGACAGAAGAGAAGCAGAGATTTCC